ACGGAAGTAGTGTACTTGTACTCTAAAGAATAATTAGATTAGATGAATGGGACAGAGACCTTTCTATTATATATCTATTCTATAACTATATATATATATTATTCTATAATAGCTAAAAAAGAGAAAAAGGGAGTCTTTTAATGACATAGTTGTAAGTTCCTATAAGAAAAAAAGATGTTTTTTAATATTTTTTGATTTCGCATTTCACAAAGGGACATTCTCAATTCTCAATCATGTAAAAACTCGAATAAAATAAATAGAGAAAAGCCGGCTATCGGAATCGAACCGATGACCATCGCATTACAAATGCGATGCTCTAACCTCTGAGCTAAGCAGGCTCACAAAAGAGAAATTCTACATGCATAGGGATTCAATAAATGTCATCTTAGCTATTAATTAATATTCATATTAGCTAGTCATAATGAATATGAATATAGAAAAAATATAATATAGAATTGAAAAGAAATATTCAATACTCATACTTACCATAGAAAATAACGATTAATCTATCGATATATATGATTTATATTTTTTTCTCACATCACTATTCTATAGAATAGAATATAGATATAGAATATTCTTTAATATTCGATAGAATTTTATCATTTTCGTTTTTGCTTTCAAATGCTATTTGAAAGTATTTTTATTAAGCTTCTATCTTCTACATATAGAATATATTTTCTATTTCGAAATGGAATCATTTGTTCTAAATAATGAGACATTATTGCGCTCTGATTTGTAAAGATGGAAGCTCAAACGAAAAAAAGTCTCGACCGTTCAAGTATTAAAAATTGCGTGGTAAAAACGAGCAGAAGAGAAACATATATACGTGGTATCTATCCATCTATATTGAATTGCGGATACAGAAATGATAGAATCGTTTCTGATTGGACCAAATGCGGGTTTACTATAGAAGATGAAAGAAGATTGCCAAGAAATCAAAGAGGAGAAAAACTTTTTCGAGATAGGAAATCAGTATTTAATAAATGAAGAAATAAAAAGGAAAACGACATCTCAATCAAAATGAGATCCTAATCTCAAAACAAAAAGGAGGGGGATATGGCGAAATTGGTAGACGCTACGGACTTAATTGGATTGAGCCTTGGTATGGAAACCTACTAAGTGAGAACTTTCAAATTCAGAGAAACCCCGGAATTAATAAAAATGGGCAATCCTGAGCCAAATCCTTTATTTAATTTACAAAAACAAACAAAGGCCCAGAAGGTGAAAAAGGATAGGTGCAGAGACTCAATGGAAGCTGTTCTAACAACTGGAATTGACTGTGTTGCATTGGTAGAGGAATCCTTCCATTGAAACTTCCGAAAAGATGAAGGATGTACGTATATACATACGTACTGAAATACTCTATCAAATGATTAATGACGACCTGCATCTGTATTTTTTATATGAAAAACGGAAAAATTGTTGGGAATCGATTCCATATTGAAGAAAGAATCGAATATGCATTGATCAAAGCATTTACCTCACGGTCTGATAGTTCTTTTGTATAACTAATTAATCGGACGAGAATAAAGATAGAGTCCTATTCTACATGTCATTACCGGCAACAATGAAATTTATAGTAAGAGGAAAATCCGTTGATTTTAAAAATCGTGAGGGTTCAAGTCCCTCTATCCCCAAAAAAAGCCCATTTGACTCCTTAACTATTTATCTTATCCTTTTTTTTAGTAGTTCAAAAATAGTTATCTTTCTCATTCACCCTACTATTTTACAAATGTATCCGAGATCAAAATTTGTCTATTATGTCAAGTCTTATGATATATGATACATGGACAAATGACCCTCTTTAACCACAGACTCCCCGAACGAGTCACGGTTGCTATCGTTCTTCATCCTGAAACTTACAAAGTCTCTGATCCAAGAAATTCTAACACCAGGACAAGACTTTGTAATACTCTTTGAATTGACATAGACCTAAGTTTTCTAGTAATATGAGAATGTGGTCTCGGTATCGGGAATGGGAATGGGAATGGTCGGGATAGCTCAGCTGGTAGAGCAGAGGACTGAAAATCCTCGTGTCACCAGTTCAAATCTGGTTCCTGGCACATGATTAATTTGTATGAGTCTTTTTTTTTCTATAAATTACTTAAGAGAAATCGACATATATATATATATTCATTAAAAAAAAAGTTTAGATCATACTACATACTTTTCTCCATCTCGGTCTTTGGATAAATACCCCATCTATTTTATAGATGGGTAAAGTATGTAACAAAAAGAAATTATATTTTATATTCTTTTTTCTCTTTCGTTCAAAAAGAAAGTTAATGCCTAATATGCATATCCATATTTGAAAAGTTAAATAAGTTGTTAGCCTATCCATAATACAAACGAGACTTCAATTACTATGGTTACTCTAGAACAGAACCTCGAATCTCTGGAATTGTAGAAGTGCAGATAAGTTTCGTATTTTTCAATGAGCATCTTGTATTTCATAAAAATTGGGGGCAATATAATCCTTACGTAAAGGCCACCCTAT